ACCCCGTTATCGGAGGGTAATAATGAGGAAGATGCTGTACCGCCGGGAACAAGGGCGTATGACATAGTGGAACGGATGGTTGAGAATAACCAGAATAATATAATGTAGAATTACTCGCTCAAATGTATGGGAATTTGGAGACTTTTAGAAAGATCAGTCCATATTATGAACAAGCAGTAAACATCGTTCTTTCACTATTTGGTGGTGGTTAGCCTCTTTTCCCACCACCAGGTCCATATGGACCTGGTTAAGTTAGAATAAAGATGTGGCACTATCTATTTCATTTACCGTTTTTTCTAAGTAGGCCCTATGATAGAATAGAAAGGATCGGTTCTTTGGTTTGCTAGTTTTATCTACTGAGTTAAGGTCTGGGCATCCCTTCTTGAATTGAACCCTTTATGCTATTGCCTTGCGAGGAGATCGCTTAGGACACGATTGGAGAGGGAATCCTTCCTATAGTGAGTTGGACTTAGAGCACTAAGGCGAATCCATGATAGAAGGAGATAAAAGCAGCTTAATGCAAGACTCTCCTAAAAGATCCCTTATGCACTTCCTCTTAAGAAGCACCGCTGCATCCTTGGCTTTACATTTGAAATGGTCGAATAGCAATGGCTAGCCTTGAATCCCGTGCTGATGACAGAAGTTGAGTCAAGAGGCGACTTGTGGTGATTGTAGTTCTTGTAGGACAATCCAATGCTTAGCCTAGATATAGAGTCCACTGAGTCGAAATTTACCGACTTTTTTTTAAGTAAAGTCCTTTCGTTCTTTCTCCTGATTCCTGGGGGGGTCGGGGAAGAAAGAATTGACTGAAATTCACATAGAACCGATGTGGACAAGTCCAATTGGAGATCATCCTTTTACTTACACCCGATTCCTCGACTCCTTGAAAGCACGGCACACTTTCTAGGAAGGGTTGCTCACTATATTGTTGACTACTAACTAGGCTCGATCAGTTCAATTCCATTCCTTCTTGTGGCTGGGCGGTCCTCCCCTCGGGTTGGAGGGACGAAGTCAGGCACTCGATAGACTTAAAGGAAGGTTCCGCCCGTAAATTGATTGATCAATGTTACCATTGATAGGGGAAGCAGCAACAGAGACAGATTGAGTGCTAAAGCTTCTGTCCCGTAACGGTTGATCCGTCGGATTTTCGCCTTCAATGACCTATTGTAGGAGGTGGCCTTCCCAAGGCCAGAGGACTGGTGACAACAGTACCATAACGGTTTTTATTTTAAAGCAACACAGGTTACCGCGCGAGGTCGTGGTAGAAAGAATCTTGGCCGTGGTCGTAGTTCATTGGTGATTGTCAACGAGGGGAGTGGAAGTTTTTCAGGTAAGCCATACTTCCAAGGTGAGCCGTAAGGCGAACTATTAGAGTGGGTAAGCGCCTCTACTTTTCTTATAGTGGGTAGAGGGTTTCTGAGCGGCCATGTTGGTACCACCACAATTGTAGGAATTCTTTCATTGATTGATCGACCAGTGGGATATTCTCTTACGTACAGAATTAACGGGCTTAACGAAACGATTCGATGCGCTTCGCGTCTCTGTTTGTTCGTCCCAGTCTCTGTTCGGGTCTCTCCTTCATTTCATGGCATGGCTCTCTCTTAGAGTCTTATACCTTTATTCAATGAGAATTTTTTGAGGATTCTTTCATTTCTCCCGCTGTAATATAATATATAGGAGTTCTCCCGGCTTTCTTTATGATAGTTGTGTTCTTTCTATTCCTTCCAGCCGAGGGAGAAGAAGGGTAAAAGCAAGAAAGGTAAGCATGTCGTGTCGACGCACGCGAAAGGCTATCCATGTACAAGTCCACTTCGATAGCCAAGCAATGAGGGAGTCTGAAGAGACTTCCAGTTCGCTGGACTTAGCTGCATTATTGGGCTTGTCTTCATTGGCATCACGCTACGCCCATGGCTTGATGTTAACTGTCCTAACTTCTCTATCCTGGGTGCTTTGGTATGCGTCTTCATTCACCTACTCTTCTTTCTCTATCGCGATGTAGAGTAATAGTGAAAGAAGCCCGCATGCCCACTCTTCTTTCCCACCCTTCATAGGAAAATTCATAATAGATGGGGTGGCCTCGCCTTAGTTTATTAGTTTTAGTAAAGGGCTACACCTTGCTTCCGTTTTTTCTTTGGTATCCCATAGTCTTTTCTATGTAGCAAACTATAGGATTTATTTTCATCCTTAGTTGTGAATGTTTTGATCTTTCTTTCTTCATCCAAGGTGATATATATTTCGAAATTCACAAGATAGAATGACTTTCCTGGTCTTAACATCTCTACATTTCGAAATATATAGAAATAAGAATCACTCTTTCTCCTGGTTCTATCGAGGAGTAGTCTTACCTGGAAGTGGTTTTTTTATAGGTTAGGTTTATTCCTGGTTCAGGTGCGCGCTTTGAAGCTAAAGTCTTATTCCCGTATAGGTATAGTAGTTCTGCCGGTGATGAAATTATCTTACTTACACTTACGCCCCCTGCGCTCAAGTGCTAAACTTATCGTATCGAAGCAGCAAGCCAAGCACTAAACTCAACTCCACTAAATGCATCAGGGAGCCCAGCCCAAGAAAGATAGATTTGAGACGCTCTTGTCAGAAAGCTAGAAGGGAGAGGGCTCGATCCTGCACAATTGACCTCCTTCATACCAGCGAGTATCTTACTTAATGCACTCACAAGCCTTCGCATCGCTGCCCTAGCTTCGTGTTAAGGGCACAACGGAAAGAACTACAACCTCTATTGACGTAATATTCATTCATAGTGGCCAGGCGGGCCGTTCTATTATCAGGCTTAAACTATCCATCCGAGGTTGAAAACAAAACAAAGGATTTAAAGGCCGGGTTGATCAGTGAATGAAGAAGGCTCATGCCCGCCCATCTCTTGCATTTGGGGTTTCCAGAGGCAAGCAAAAGACTAAAAGGAAGGAATTCGTGCCGACCAAGAAATAACTCCTTGCATCTCCGTCTGGTGAAGGCTTAGTCAGGATGTACTTGCTGCTTTATCTTTCTTTTAGCCACGATGATAGCAGTACAAGAAAGCCAGAAGTAGTGGGAGCGAAAGCCCACGTAAAATGAGAATCATAAAGAAGACATAGTTGTCTAAGTCACCTACACATTTCTAGGACTTTCATAGGCTACCTCATAGATCCAGGGCCTCCTATTCCTATTTAGCACTGGACCAAGGCCTCATCGGCTTGCCTTTGCCTATTAAGATAACCATTAGTTGGTGGGAGTCTTATTGAATTGGTTCTCCAGTTCTCTGTACGTATACTTCTCCATTTTTTTTTTAATCAAATTAGGAAAGAAGTGAAGTTAGCTTGGATGACAGATCATTACAGTTAGCGAACACAGGAGAGTCACACGGGCTTCCGTTTGAGGATGTGAACCCCTCTCTTGAGATTGGAAGTTAAGTTTTGATGTCGACTTCCTTTTCTCGCTCTAAGAGCAGTGAAGTTGAATTCGAGTGAAAAGCAGTTAGCTCAGGTAGCTTGAACTAGAACTCTTCCTCCACTAAGAGAAGAGGACTATCTTAAAGAGCGTTCAATCCAGGTTTCCTTTCCCTCTTATTGCCCGGGCTTGGCTTTCAGACTTGACACCTTTCTTCTTGTCGGAGTGAACGGGCTTGCCTCCTTTCGGGCTTATCTTCTGGAATGTCCGTTGAGTTGAATCGTATTCAAGTTAGAGGGCTAACTGCTCTCGTAGTTGTAGCCGCTCTTGGGACTGATTCCGATGGGAGGAATGCTAGAATGGATGAGATATAGAATTTAGGTCGGGAATCTTTCTTACTTTCAATCATAAAGGGGACGGGCCTACGATGATGCCTACACTTCCCAGTCAGGGAAATCCACTCAAAAAGAAGGGAGAAAAGGCTCCAATGTCCGATTGGAATGGAACGGCTTAGTTCATGGGCATCGTCCGCTGAAGGCAGAGGAGTAAATCAACTGAATCAAAGAATCGAAGGCTAGCAAGAAGAAGCAAAAAGCTAGTAAAAGCTCAAGGGATTCATCACGAAGGCAAGTGCTCCAGCGGAAGCTATTAATTAAAAGGGAAGACCGGGTAGTGGTAGTTAACCGGGGGAGGGAGCAGCTCATCCGTCAGGATGGGATCCCTCTACTTCACGTTTTTGGCTTATCTTTTTCTTGCGTTGACGCTTCCAAAGCGGAGACGGAGCCGCCTTTGCCTTCTCCGCTCCCAGTTGGCTATCTCCGAGGACTTGAGCTAAGGGATTGTTTACTGAACGTCCCATACTTGACCTATCGCTCCATTCGGTGAAGTACCCCCAACCATTTCTTTATCTTTCTAGAGGTAAGAGGAATCAACCCGCGTGAACCAGTACCCTTTTCTAAGACTCTTCTATATTAAATCTATTACAGGATTCGTTGCTCTAGCCTCTAGCAAAGAAGGATTCAAAGAAGGACTCTAGTTAGCTACAAAGAAAGAAAAAAAGAAAAGAAAAGAAGCCATAATATGCATTGGATGACAGAGTGAGGAAGGAAAGCCCTTTTCAACCATTAGCAAGAACGCAGTCTTCCCTTATTGAAAAGATGAAAAAAATCTATTCCTTCAAGCCTTCGCTCTTAAATATTCTTCCATAACACTTATTCGCGCCTATTCTATCTCGAACAGAGAACGAGGAAGGCCCTTAGCTTAGGGGAATGAAATTCCTCCTCTTATAGCGGCTTCCTATTAGTCTAACTATGACTCTTTGAGATCTAGACCAGGCAAAGCCCTTTCCATTCTTGTAGCAGGGCGCAGTCCTAATTGATTGTTTCATCGTCTTTGATGGAAAAACTTTCTTTTTTGCTAACCCCAAGCGAAGAGCTTATTGTCTTCCTCGGCTGCCGAAGCCTCCTATAATGTCAAATGAAAGAAATGCTTTCCCCACTACTCCTATTGATAGGACGACTGCTACTTTCAAATACAATAAAGATAGTTATTTCTTTCTCCTAGTGACTACTCCGAGTAAAGACTACGGACCTTAACCCGTTAACGGGATTTTTTACATT